CCTACTGCGAAAAGATTAAAACCTCGAGCCCGAGGGCGGAGTTATCTGATCAAAAAACCCACTTGTCATATAACTATTGTTTTAAAAGATATATCCTTATCTGAATATGAATATAGAGACTATCTCGATCTCGAGTGCTCAAAAAACACTAGATTAATAAATAAAAAAAAGAACAAAACGATGACATGTCATGATACATATAGGAATGGGGGATTATGGGACAAAAAATAAATCCACTAGGTTTTCGGCTTGGTACAACACAAAGTCATCATTCTCTTTGGTTTGCAAAACCAAAAAACTATTGCGAGGGTCTACAAGAAGATCAAAAAATACGAAACTTTATTAAGAATTATATAAAAAAAAATATCAGAATATCTTCCGGTGTTGAGGGAATTGCACGGATAGAGATTCAAAAAAGAATTGATCTAATTCAAGTTATAATCTATATAGGGTTCCCAAAATTATTACTAGAAAATAGACCGCGAAGAATTGAAGAATTACAGATGAATGTACAAAAAGAACTTAATTGTGTGAATCGAAAAATAAACATTGCTATTACACGAATTACAAATCCTTATGGACACCCCAATATTCTTGCCGAATTTATAGCCGGACAATTAAAAAATCGAGTTTCTTTTCGAAAAGCAATGAAAAAAGCTATTGAATTAACGGAACAGGCCGATACAAAAGGAATTCAAGTACAAATTGCAGGGCGTCTTGACGGAAAAGAAATTGCGCGCGCCGAATGGATCAGAGAAGGTAGAGTTCCTCTACAAACCATTGGAGCTAAAATTGATTATTGTTCCTATACGGTTCGAACTATATACGGGGTATTGGGAATAAAAATTTGGATATTTGTAGACGAAAAAAAATAAGAGTTTACGGGTCTTTAGAGCCCCCCCATTAATGGAAATAAACCAAACAAAGAACAAAGAACGAGCTCTTTTTATCTTCAATCAAAACAAAAATGAGAAATTCCGCAATTCTATAGGGTTGAATAAAAATTCGATTGATTTTTTTTTTTATTTTTATATAATTGCTATGCTTAGTGTGCGACTCGTTGGTTTTTTTTAGGGCTAGGATTCCAAAAAATGGACCGTCCTGTAGTATGAACTAATAACTATAGCACTAATAACCAACTCATTGCTTCGTATTATCTGAATCCAAAGAACCGGTCAAGATATAATATAGTGGTCATATCGTTGTAGCAACTGAAATTTGCATAACATAAAAATCCAATCTGATTGTAGGTTGTGAAGTTCGAAGTTGTGAAATAAAATCGAAAAGCATGCGGATAAATGGAAGGATGAGAGAAAGAGAGAAAGAAAATATCAATGATATAAGATTCCAATATGTAAGGTCTGTAAGTCATCTCATAAAAAACAGTGTAATATAGCATCAATAATGATTCATCCCTAACTAGATGAATCCGCTCATAGAACAAAAAAAATCAAGAGCCCCGAGCCAATAAAAACTGAGAAAATTGACTTAAGAAAAAATTTCATTAAGGGCTCCGTTGGAGAATTCAGACCTAACCATTAATCGAGAAGCAATGGGAACGACGGAACCCGTGAATAAAGAAAAAGAAGATTCTATTGGAAATAAATCTTAATGATTTATTTCCAATAGAATCTTAATGATTTATTGGGTGGGATGGCGAAACGAACCCAGGAACTAAACTATTCTTTTATTCGTAGAGGTCATGAACTAACCCTACAACTGAAATAGATATTGAAAGAGTAAATATTCGCCCGCGAAAGGTTTATTTTTTGATTTTTTTGGATTGATTCATTTTGATCGATCCGATATGGTAAAGGGCAAAACAAAATAAAGATTTGTTATAACGATAAAAAAAAAAGACATTGAGATTATCTATAAATAGAACATAAATGTTTCAATTCTATATCTAAACATGATATACAAATTTAGAATAGATTAATTAGATGAACTTTCAAAAAATCCTATGCTTCAGTATATTATTCATTAAATTCCCCTATATCTTGATAAAATCGTTTTTAGTCCTTTCATTCGCGAGGAGCTGGATGAGAAGAAACTCTCATGTCCAGTTCTGTAGTAGAGATGGCATTGAGAAAGAACCATCAATTATAACCCCAAAAGAACAAGATTCCGTAAACAACATAGAGGAAGAATGAAAGGGATATCTTATCGAGGTAATCATATTTGTTTCGGCAGATATGCTCTTCAAGCACTTGAACCCGCTTGGATCACATCTAGACAAATCGAAGCGGGGCGCCGCGCAATGACACGAAATGTACGGCGCGGTGGAAAAATATGGGTACGTATCTTTCCAGACAAACCAGTTACACTAAGACCCACGGAAACCCGTATGGGGTCCGGTAAAGGATCCCCCGAATATTGGGTAGCCGTCGTTAAACCGGGTAGAATACTTTATGAAATGAGTGGAGTAGCTGAAAATATAGCTCGAAAGGCTATTTCAATAGCGGCGTCCAAAATGCCTATAAGAACTCAATTCATTATTTCGGGATAGGAATGTCGAAACAAAGGAAATAAATCTTGGGTATAAAAAATGCGGGTCTTCCCTTTTTTTTTTTTTTTTTTTTTACTTCGTCCTTTCAGTGCTTTACTTTAAATTAAACATTAAAAAAACGGACTCAAAAAACGATATGATTCAACCTCAAACCCATTTGAATGTAGCAGACAATAGCGGTGCCCGAGAATTGATGTGTATTCGAATCATAGGAGCCAGTAATCGTAGATATGCTCATATTGGTGACGTTATTGTTGCTGTGATCAAGGAAGCAGTACCCAATACGCCTCTAGAAAGATCAGAAGTGATCAGAGCTGTAATTGTACGTACTCGTAAAGAACTCAGACGTGATAACGGTATGATAATACGGTACGATGACAATGCTGCAGTTGTCATTGATCACGAAGGAAATCCAAAGGGAACTCGAGTTTTTGGTGCGATCGCCCGGGAATTGAGACAGTTGAATTTTACTAAAATAGTTTCATTAGCACCTGAAGTATTATAAGAGGGGACCGCGATATAGTGATAGTATGAAAATAAAATAGATAAATCAAAATTTAGTAGAGTATGTCTCACGCATATACTTTTAATAATTTTCATAAAAAAAAGAACATGTTGATTATATCAAAATTTGGAAGCAACAAAATTTTCAGTTTATCATGGGCAAGGACACTATTGCTGACATAATAACTTCTATACGAAATGCTGACATGAATAGAAAGGGAACGGTTCGAATAGCATCTACTAACATCACCGAAAACGTTGTTAAAATCCTTTTGCGAGAGGGTTTTATCGAAAACGCAAGGAAACTCGTGGAAAACAAAAACAAAAAAGAGTTTTTGGTTTTAACCCTACGACATCGAAGGAATAGGAAAGGGCCGTATAGACCCATTTTAAATTTAAAACGAATCAGTCGACCCGGTCTACGAATCTATTTTAACTATCGACGAATTCCTAGAATTTTAGATGGGATGGGGATTGTAATTCTCTCTACTTCTCGGGGTATAATGACAGACCGAGCGGCTCGACTGGAAAGAATCGGTGGAGAAATTTTGTGTTATATATGGTAATTATTCTGCTATCCGAATTGTATTTGGAGCTTACTTTTATGTTGTGAGAAAAAAAAGGGGAGGATTCCTCGAGGTTTAATTACCGAATAACTTACCAAAGGTATGCTCCGGGTTCTTTTAGATAGTTTAGAGAGCGAAGTAAGATTCTAGATTATGTTTCAGGAGGGATGCGACCCGTTTTTCTACATTTACTCCCGGTGGCTAGAGGCAAAATTGAAGGAAGTCGTTATGATTCAGATTCAACTGGAGGATATAATAATAATATATAGACTACACAAAAGGATTTGAGTGATTAGGTGATTTTTCAACATTCCTTTCAGGGGGATACAAATCGCGGTTCAAAAATTTCAAGAAACTTATTTTCTTCCAACTTCCAATAAGTAGATTCGAAATTCATTTAAGGAATAACAATTATGAAAATAAGGGCTTCAGTTCGTAAAATTTGTGAAAAATGTCGACTGATCCGCAGGAGGGGACGGATTATAGTAATTTGTTCCAACCCGAGACATAAACAAAGACAAGGATAATCTTTCGAAAAGTTTAGAAAGTAACCGATGAACAAATCAACATAAAAGATCGGTTTTGACATGAAATGGATATATCCATATATCTCTGACTTATATTTATGAAATGATCAAATATGGCAAAATCTCCACCACGAAGTGGTTCACGTAGGCCGGGACGGATCGGTTCACGTAAAAGTGGACGTCGAATACCAAAGGGCGTTATTCATGTTCAAGCAAGTTTCAACAACACCATTGTGACTGTTACAGATGTCCGGGGTCGGGTAATTTCTTGGTCCTCGGCCGGTACTTGTGGATTCAGGGGTACAAGAAGAGGTACGCCTTTTGCTGCTCAAACCGCAGCAGGAAATGCTATTCGAGCAGTAGCGGATCAAGGTATGCAACGAGCAGAAGTCATGATAAAGGGTCCTGGTCTCGGAAGAGATGCGGCATTACGAGCTATTCGTAGAAGCGGTATCCTTTTAAATTTCGTACGGGATGTAACCCCTATGCCACACAATGGTTGCAGACCCCCTAAAAAAAGACGGGTGTAGAAATAAACATTGAAGAGATTTCAAGAGAAATAAATGACTCAATGATCTGACAAATAATATTACTATGGTTCGAGAGAAAGTAAAAGTATCTACTCGGACACTGCAGTGGAAGTGTGTTGAATCAAGAGCAGACAGTAAGCGTCTTTATTATGGGCGCTTTATTTTGTCTCCACTTATGAAAGGTCAAGCCGACACAATAGGCATTGCGATGCGAAGAGTTTTGCTTGGAGAAATAGAAGGAACATGTATTACACGCGCAAAATCTGAGAAAATCCCACACGAATATTCTACCATAGTGGGTATTCAAGAATCGGTACATGAAATTTTAATGAATTTGAAAGATATTGTATTGAGAAGTAATCTT